AATAAGTTGTTTAATAGTTGGCATGCTGAATCGTATATAGAATCGGTTGGTTTAGATCGATCCTAACCTGATGATTATGAATTACTTTCATTTGAGTTGAAGATTCTACTTCGAACCATGATTCGAATGAACCGTGATTCGAAGTAGAATTACCGATTTACACAAAATCCGCGCTATTTTCGACTGCTACAAGATCAACAATGCCATGAGCTTGGGCTTCTGTTGCTGACATAAAAACATCCCTTTCCATGTCTTCAGATACAACCCATAAAGGTTTGCCCGTTCTTTGTACATAAACTCTTGTTAGTATTTCGCGAAGTTTCAACAGTTCTTCCGCTTCCAGGATAAATTCTCCTGCTTGTGCCTCATAAAAAGAACTAGCAGGTTGGTGGATCATAACCCTGATTATAATATGTCATAATGAACGATTCCTCTATCTCGCAAAATGGAGCGAAAAGAATAAAATAAAAAAGATAGAAAACCGTACAGGCAATTTTTGCACATTGCATACGGCTCCGCAATGGAATCTACTCTTCTCTTACATCAAAGAAAGAGACAAATAGATCTATCAGATCCAAATCGTTGGATGACCCATTTACCACCCTTCTTCTCATAGGAACAAAAAATACTATGATGGTTCCGTTGCTTTAGATAATATATTCATCTCTCTTCTATGATTCAGCAATCCCAAAGTTTCTTTCTGGTCTGAGTCTGATTAAATAAGAAAAATGATCCCTTTCTTTTCATGCTTAGAAATATTCAGACTCATGTTGTGTAAGGAAAAAGGGTTGTTTGTGACGCTGAAATAGACCCCCGATAAATAACATAGGAATAAGATCAAATCGGGACTAACCTTTTGTTTCATACTACTATCTCGATACATAATCATGTTATGAAAAAGCAATAATGATTTGCTCATATCGAACTAAACGTGCCATGCTATTATTACTTATATATTCCATATGGCGAAGGCATAGTCTTATTTTTCTTCAAGTCAAATAAAAACTCATTGGCGCCGAGCGTGAGGGAATGCTAGACGTTTGGTAAATTCTCCTCCGACCAGGATGAAAGATCCCATCGAAGCGGCTAATCCCATGCATATTGTATGTACGTCTGGTGGAACAATTTGCATAGCATCATAAATAGCTATTCCCGGTATTACCCATCCGCCGGGAGAATTTATAAACAAATAGAGATCCCTGGTATTATCTTCCATACTGAGATATACCATGAGACCAACAAGTTGATTCGAGATCTCGCTATCAACGCCTTGGCCTAAAAAAAGTAATCTTTCTCGATGAAGTCGGTTGATTAGGAAAAATTGTATCCCCGCAGAACCGTACACGCACCTTTCGGTACATACGGTTCAAAAAAGTTCGAAAAAAGAATCAATGTGTCGATTCCAGACCTATTCCTTTTTAGTTTAGGCGTTTTCCTGACGAAGGGGTTTTTTCATTTGCATTTTCCACAAAAATGAGTTTTTTTGCCCTCCTAACCTACAAAAAAGAATTCACTGAACATCTTTTTATTGATGTATTGTTTCATCGAGATCCAAATCGCGATGTCATTTTCTTGTTCCTGAATGGGCCTCTTCACTTATTTTAGGTTTATGCTCTACTCCGGGTAAGGATTCGCCGGAATTCCATTTGCGCATATAGGACAAATGACCCCAGTACCACTTATTTTTTCTTACGACTTTTTTTATACCTTCCACCAACCAAGTATTCGATGTATTCATCACATTTATATTTATTAGTGGTTTGAGATCACTCCTATGGTCTTATTTCTGATAGATAATAGAAGTGGTAATCAATATTACCCATTTGGTATTTTCTGAACGGAGCCTGGATACTTCATTTTATTGTTCCAAGTCAACCATAGATTCTTCTAATTGATAAGATAATATTTATCTTTCAAACGAATTGATCCATTTGCACATTTCACGCTCCGAATTATTGAATTGATTTGATGATTCAATCAATCTTTCTTAGGCGAAAGAGAGTATATCTCGATCAGGGGAGAGAACGGGGAAATCCCATATGACCCAATATGTCCGACAAGTCGCACTATATGTCAACCCAAACTGCATCTTCCTCTCCAGGACTCCGAAAAGGGACTTTTGGAACACCAATGGGCATTACATTAAAGAAAACGGGGTTAAGTACTATACTTCACTTTGATGTGGAAACGTAACAATGGGTTTATTGTCCTCATAATATTTCTGTTTATCATATTTTATCCATAGATTGGAAAGCTCATGTAGGAAGACAGAATGAAAAAATAAAATTCTGAGGGACGGAGCGGATCCTTCGAATGATGAACAAGTATCTAATGGATTCACTTAAAAAAATGGGACCAATCCCCCCATTGCGTATTGGTACTTATCGGGTATAAAATAAATCTGCTTCTCTTTGTTCCTGCGAACAGAACGGAATTGTTCCATTATTACTATCACCTGCGGCACGTAATAAATGTGAACCCTTGCACCGAGATAATCACTGAATGAGGTCCATAGCATAGTCTTTTCCAATGTGACAAAGTTACATAGTGTCTATTTTTCTTTGATGAAGGGGTATTTCCATGGGTTTGCCTTGGTATCGTGTTCATACTGTCGTATTGAATGATCCTGGTCGCTTGCTTTCTGTCCATATAATGCATACAGCTCTTGTTTCTGGTTGGGCCGGTTCTATGGCTCTATACGAATTAGCTGTTTTTGATCCCTCTGATCCCGTTCTTGATCCAATGTGGCGACAAGGTATGTTCGTTATACCCTTCATGACTCGTTTAGGAATAACCAATTCATGGGGCGGTTGGAGTATTACAGGAGGAACTGTAACCAATCCGGGTATTTGGAGTTACGAAGGTGTTGCCGGGGCACACATTGTGTTTTCTGGCTTGTGCTTCTTGGCAGCTATCTGGCATTGGGTGTATTGGGATCTAGAAATATTCTGTGATGAACGTACGGGAAAACCCTCTTTGGATTTGCCCAAGATCTTTGGAATTCATTTATTTTTATCTGGGGTGGCTTGCTTTGGGTTTGGTGCATTTCATGTAACAGGTTTGTATGGCCCTGGAATATGGGTGTCTGATCCTTATGGGCTAACCGGAAAAGTGCAACCTGTAAATCCTTCATGGGGCGCAGAGGGTTTTGATCCTTTTGTTCCGGGGGGGATAGCTTCTCATCATATTGCAGCGGGCACCTTGGGAATATTAGCGGGTCTATTCCATCTTAGTGTCCGCCCGCCCCAACGTCTATACAAAGCACTACGTATGGGCAATATTGAAACTGTGCTTTCCAGTAGTATCGCTGCTGTGTTTTTTGCAGCTTTCGTTGTTGCTGGAACTATGTGGTATGGTTCAGCGACTACTCCGATCGAATTATTTGGTCCTACTCGTTATCAGTGGGATCAGGGATATTTCCAGCAAGAAATATATCGAAGAGTTAACGCCGGGCTAGCTGAAAATCTGAGTTTATCGGAATCTTGGTCTAAAATTCCCGATAAACTAGCTTTTTATGATTATATCGGTAATAATCCGGCGAAAGGAGGATTGTTCAGAGCCGGCTCAATGGACAACGGGGATGGAATAGCTGTTGGGTGGTTAGGACACCCTGTCTTTAGAGATAAAGAGGGGCATGAACTTTTTGTACGTCGTATGCCTACCTTCTTTGAAACATTTCCGGTAGTTTTGGTAGATGGAGACGGAATTGTGAGAGCCGATGTTCCTTTTAGAAGGGCGGAATCAAAGTATAGTGTCGAACAAGTGGGTGTAACTGTTGAGTTCTATGGTGGTGAACTCGATGGAGTCAGTTATAATGATCCTGCTACTGTGAAAAAATATGCTAGACGTGCCCAATTGGGTGAAATTTTTGAATTGGATCGCGCTACTTTGAAATCCGATGGTGTTTTTCGTAGTAGTCCAAGGGGTTGGTTCACTTTTGGGCATGCTTCGTTTGCTTTGCTTTTCTTTTTCGGCCACATTTGGCATGGTGCTAGAACCTTGTTCAGAGATGTTTTTGCTGGTATCGACCCAGATTTAGATGCTCAAGTGGAATTTGGAACCTTCCAAAAACTGGGGGATCCAACTACAAGGAGACAAGTAGTCTGATACAACATTTCTTTCGTATGTCTAGCCTATGTTTCATATAGGGTACTGGAGAAATATTAATTCGAATCATCACCTATTACTCTTGACCTTTACTTGTCTGGGAAATGATCCCAAATGAACAGGTATGGAAGCTATAATTGTAAAACACGATCGAATCTATGGAAGCATTGGTTTATACATTCCTGTTGGTCTCGACTCTGGGGATAATATTTTTTGCTATCTTTTTTCGAGAACCGCCTAAGGTTCCGAATAAAAAGATGAAATGATTTTTCATTATTTGAATTGAAATGATGACCCTCCGATGGGGAGGGTCATCATTTCAACTAGTCCCCGTGTTCCTCAAATGGATCTCTTAGTTGTTGAGAGGGTTGCCCAAAGGCGGTATATAAGGCATACCCCGTAAAGCTTACAAGTAAACCAGATATGAAGATGGCGACTAGAGTTGCAGTTTCCATTATTAAGTGACTTCAAGACCACGATGGATCTACGATAAGATAGTTTATTTACAACGGAATCGTATACAAAGTCAACAGATCTCAAACAATGCATGGAATAGGATTTATGGCTACACAAACCATTGAGGGTAGTTCCAGATCTGGGCCAAGACGGACTATTGTAGGCGATTTATTAAAACCATTGAATTCGGAATATGGTAAAGTAGCCCCTGGATGGGGAACTACACCCCTTATGGGTTTCGCAATGGCTCTATTTGCAGTATTCCTATCTATTATTTTGGAGATTTATAATTCTTCCGTTTTACTGGATGGTATTTCATTAAGTTAGGTCCAGAAGAACGGATAAGTCCTAACTTTCAATAAAAAAAGAATCACTTAGGATTCGGATTTCTAGGTCATCTCATTCTGTTTGGTAGTTCGACCGCGGAATTCTTTTGT